CACAGTTTAATGAATCTTCCACTTATTTGATGGGATGGTTAAGAGATTATCTATGGTTAAACTCTTCACAACTTATCAACGGATATAACCCTTTTGGTATGAATAGTTTATCAGTTTGGGCGTGGATGTTCTTATTTGGACATCTTGTTTGGGCTACTGGATTTATGTTCTTAATTTCCTGGCGTGGATATTGGCAAGAATTGATTGAAACTTTAGCATGGGCTCATGAACGCACACCTTTGGCTAATTTAATTCGATGGAGAGATAAACCAGTAGCTCTTTCCATTGTGCAAGCAAGATTGGTTGGATTAGCCCATTTTTCTGTAGGTTATATATTCACTTACGCGGCTTTCTTGATTGCCTCTACATCGGGCAAATTTGGTTAATTCTTATGTGTTATATCCTCGATAATATCATTTCTTTCGATGCAGAAGGGGGTCCGCCTTCTTATATTTCTACTATTTCTACATCTAGGATCCGACTTTTATCATTGATACTAATAGGAAGAACCGAACCATTATGGCAAGAAAAGGTTTAATTCAGAGGGAAAAGAAGAGGCAAAAATTGGAACAAAAATATCATTTGATTCGTCGATCCCCCAAAAAAGAAATAGGTAAAGTTCCATTGTTGAGTGAGAAATGGGAAATTCACGGAAAGTTACAATCCCCACCGCGTAATAGTGCACCTACACGTCTTCATCGACGTTGTTTTTCAACCGGAAGACCGAGAGCTACCTATCGAGACTTTGGGTTATCCGGACACATACTTCGTGAAATGGTTCATGCATGTTTGTTGCCTGGAGCAACAAGGTCAAGTTGGTAAGCATTAAAATATCGTTTCATTTTTTATATTCATTTCTATGATCATAGAGGAGCCCCTTTACCATTCTGTATAAATAGGCTATTCTATTTGTACCAATATGGTAAAGGGGTGTACTCAATCCTTCTTTGTCCATTAGTTCCCAGTCCCTCTCTTCGTCGCGGGGTAGAGCAGCTTGGTAGCTCGCAAGGCTCATAACCTTGAGGTCACGGGTTCAAATCCCGTCTCCGCAACATTTTTTTTGACAAAAAATGGAGGTTTGACTCCGGTAACTAGTAATTAATTACTATTTTTTTCTTTTTTTTGGGGGGTGGGCAGGAGGAAAAGAAGGGAATAGTATAGAAGTGAAGAGGATAGAACCACTCTACTATCACTGTCAAGTATACTTAATTCTTTATCCTATTAAAAAAAAAAATGAACCCATTACCCTGGGCGGATAGCGGGAATCGAACCCGCATCTTCTCCTTGGCAAAGAGAAATTTTACCATTCAACTATATCCGCTTGTTCTTGATACACAATGGATGGGCCATATTTGTGCAGAGTTAGATCAGATACTCCTTTGTTTTTCAGAGTAATTGCAAAATGCTTATTTTCATTTAAAAAAATTTATTTTCATTTAATAAAAAATGAATTTAGATTCTTTATAAATTATTAAAAATATTAATAGTAATTAGAATAATATCAAATTTGAATTGTATAAAATTAGATATTATTCTAATAGAAATACTATATATAGTTAACAATAACTATATAGTGAAATTAGAATATATAAATTTAAAATTATAATCATTCAATTTTAATAATAATAAAATAAATATTATAATGTTATTATCAAAAAAATATTATCAACAAAATAGTATTATAAATATTATAGAAAATTTCTACTATTTATAAATAATAATATATTATAAATATAAATAAATAATATATTATAAATATAAATAAATAGTATAATAAAATTATTTAATTAATATATATATTTTTTTTTTGATTTTTTGTTTTTTTTTTTGTTTTTGTGTTTTTTTTTTAATTTAATTTTTAAATAGTTAAATATAAGAAGTTTGTTTGACCCCTCCCTTTCATTTTTTTTTCTTTATTTGCATTTTGGGGACTTATATTTCATTTTAATGTGTCTCACAACCTGAAAATGAAAGAATTAGGAGGGGATCATTTCATTTTTGGATCTAAATAGAACAAATAGGTTCAAGAGATGAGAGAATTAAGGATACCCACCAAAAAGACTAATCCAATCCATAATGATGTACCGGAAAATACAACATTTTTGTTATTTGACCAACCATCAGGAGAAGCAAATACAACAGGTACACTAATCAGTAAGATTGCTGAAGTAGCAATTAATGCAAAAACAGCCAATTGGAAAGCAATAGTCATCTTTCTAATCCTCCAATCTATCAACAAAAGAAACTATATACCATTTGATCCCTTTATTGGTATCGGCCAAAAAATTGTATCAGCCAAAAATTCTAATAAAACGTATCATAGAGGGATTTTACCACGAATCTATTAATGCTGTATGACTTATTAGCACCTTTTACCACCTTATTAAATTAAGGCATGAGATCAAGGGAAAGGTATTTTTTTTTTTACTTCATTAAAAGAGGCCCGCCAGATCATTATCTATATATATACAGATCGATAGCTAGACCCATAGGATCGCAC